GTTATTATATATATCATGAGGGATACGGAAATGAATCGAGTAATCTCTTCCTTTATCGAAAAAAGGGTATTTCTAATTTGCATGGTCCAATCGTTGATCGCGAAAATTTCTACAATAAAATTTGGTAGGTCACTAGTATAGTTCCCTATCCACGATTCTGCTATTTACTGAAATAATTTTACTGGAATATAAGAGTAATCCTCTAGATGGGTAGAAAGAGTAAGGTAAGTACGACTTTGAATGCGTTGCTTATGTGCAAAGTACGAAATATTCTAATTGGATCAGTGAATCGTTTTTCAGTCATTTATTGAATGATAAATCACTACAAGTGACGGAGATACACGATTTAAATAACGGAAAATCCAATATTTAAAAATTGTATCTAGAATGACTGGAAAAGTGGAAACAAGACCAGATATAATTTGATCATTCTGATCAAATCCAAAATCGTTGTAGACATAGCCAATCATTAATTCCCAACCGTGGGGCGAATGGAATCCGATACACAAATCAGTTACTAAAAGAATAGAAAAGGCTTTTATTGTGTCGCTTAAATTATATAGGAATTCTTGAACCCAAGAGTTAAGAATAACAAGTTCTTCATTACCCAGAATAGAATAACCACTTAGAATAACGAAACAGATTATATTTGTCGAGAAGTTAAAAATCGTATGGATATGATCGTCGTCGTCCATCTTGATCAATTGGATTGTTTCTTTGTGGAGCCCTATACGACACTTTTGTAGATGTCTTTCCGGGAATTCCTTTATCATTTCGTCCAAGAGGAATAGTTCCTCTAATTCTATGAATTTTTCTAGAATACTCTTTTCTTGACTATCATTCAAGAAAGTTTCGGATTGCCTAGTATTCCACCAATTAGTAATCCAAGATTCCAGACTTTTATTAAATGAGAGAGAGATCCACCAGGGCAAGAATACTAAAAATACTATAGATGAAAGATATCGAAGGGTAATGGATGCGTTCTTTTTTGTCATTTTTTCATCTGTGAATTGTTAATGAACCCACCTCATTTGTTGACTCTATTCGATCTAATATTTCTATCAAGCATGAGTTCTATTATAAGTTATAAGGTATCGCGCCTATGAATCGAGTCTCTGTTTTTTAGTTGTGATTCAGCGGTTAGTCCTTGAATCTAGTGTAGAAAAAATACAGAAATAGAAGAAGAATCGATTTCGAATTCGAATGAAGAAATAAGCAAAAAATATTGTTTCCAGATATCTCAATTGATCAAATATTCGAAGCAATTGCCCCCCTTCGATGAATGCCCAAAAGATTCAAATAATGAATATTATTCAGATTTCGAAATGAAAGAACTTCCTTTCTATTAAGAATAATTCTCTCAAATATTTCGAAAAACATTTTCGCTGGCTACCCAGAGCATAGTCCAGGAATATTTGAGAGAATTTTCTGAAAAATATTGTGATGATCAAAAACGAGTGGCAAAAAAAGAAAGAAAAGTTCTCATTATAAGAGATCCAATAGTTTGGTCATTAAGAAAGACAAAAGAAAGAATAAAAAGGGTCGATTGACAAAAGAAAATAGAGAGAATTTGCAAGATATGATCTATCCATATCTAACGTATCAATTCAAAATATTGAAAATAAAAAAAAGCTAAATTTTTTATTCCGAAATGTTTTGATATATGAGATCAATCTATTATTTCGATTTGTTACTTCTTTTGTTACTGAATTGAATTGAGTGGGGATTTCCATACGCAAAAAGACTATTTTTTTTGCCGACAAAAACGGTTTCGTTTTATGTTATGGCTGTTCCATACACGTTTGCCTTGCTTTGGCCCGACTGGGCGTTCTGAAGAAACTTCAATTAAGTAAGTTATGCTATAGAAAAAAGAGGGTTCTTGGGTTTGTTCCTCCTGCTGAGAAAGCATTTATTCTTCAGTTCATTTTTCAAAATACTTCAATTGGTACACGCAAGAAATAGGCCAATTCAGCAGCCTTTTGCTCAATTTCTCGCGGAGTCAAATTCTCATCAGTACGAGTCAAGGGAATAGCCCCCAGGCCTCTGATTTCCATATAAAGGACACGACGAGCATAAATACCCTCTTTAACTTCTATTCTGATGGACTGAATATCTTTCATAAGGAATCGTATAAAGATGCGGCGATTTTTTCCAGGAAATCCCCAACGAAAAATACACACTATTCCTTCTTTTCTATCAAATCGATCATAACCGCTACCTACATTCCATGTAATTGTGCACCACAAATAGGAACTAATAAAGAGACCCGCGATCCCATAGAAAGACATCACGATCCCTTGTGGGAAAAAATTGATTTGCTGAGACGGAAATAAAGATATCAAATTCCTATCAAGATAACTAGAAATTCCAACCAATAAGAATCCTAATGAACCTAAAAAAAGGATAAAGGCCCAGCAGAAATTACTTGTTTTGCGAGATCCTGCTATAAATTCTATCCATATATATTCTGATCGCCAACTCATACATACTAGATCCAGTTGCATTTTATTGGAATTGAGGGAATAACCAAAATAAATTTGACTTTACTTTTTTTGTTTCCGAAGTAACTCTCATCAACTAGTACTATTCTGATGTGAACTTTTAGCAGTAATTCATCAAATTAGTTAGATATAATAAAATAAGAACAGCCCCCTCCTAGGATTCCCTATAGATAGCTACATACATATAGATACATTGACTTAAATTTCAGACATGAGCTCGGATCCGAACCTATTTTTGAAAATAGATAGAATTCATTTACCCATATATCATGTTTATGCATGCATAAGAGCTCTTTCATTTATGTTCGGAGAAAGCCACCTGTTATTGTTATACAATATTCTACTAAATGGATATGCGTGTTCGCTAAGTCTTGAAAAAAAAACTAGAGGAGATTTGACCACGTCAGATTTAAAAAATCTTATTTTTTTGAACATGAAGAGATAAAGAAGCCATTGCAATTGCCGGAAATACTAGGCCCACTAAAGGCACAAAAATAGAGGGTAAGTTGTTGAGAATTGTCATAGAATGGGTACCTCGATTTAATATTTGTACCTGTTATTATTATAAAGATATCTTATAATAATTATAAGTCATATTCTAATTCGTGTATAAGTATACTAAGTATCTATACTAAGTATATCTAAGTAAGTATATCTAATAAGTGCAAGGAATGTAGAACTAAATAAACGGACTTATTCATCTTTCTACATGAAATATATGTATGATAATCCACTTTCTTTATTATTCTTACTTTTTTTATTTTTCTTTTTCTATTGTTCTTATCTTCTAATTTCTTTTTTAATAAAAAAAGAGTTTCTTACAAATTCCCGAAAGATTCGTTAGAATCCGATCCAACAGCAGGGATTCTTAGAAAAAATGGGCTTCTTGGGATATATAGAAAGATGAAAGAGGGGACCATGAAATTCGTTTTATTTGCCTTGCCTCCTAATTCTAAGGAAGAATTCGCTTTTTATGTTCTTTTGTTGATAGAGGTTTACTAATCAGTAATATAGGTAAAAGAAAAATAATTATCCGCATGATTCTTTCTACAATTAAATCTTATGTCACCAAAGAAAAGTCCATTTTTCGGGTTTTGTTTTATTTTGATTCTGATAAACTAACTAATTGTTCATCACAATCCAAATTTCACTTAAGACCCTACTTGATTGAATTTTGATTCAAAGGACAAAAAGCGTGAAGCTGAAATAACTCACTCAGAACACCTTTTAAAGGATTACGTGGTACGATTGGATCGAATAAGCCCTTATGGAATAAATATTCAGCTGCTTGTGAACCTTCAGGTACTGCCTTATTCAATGTTTGTTCAATTACTCTTTTACCCGCAAATGCAATATAGGCATTCGGTTCGGCAATAATGATATCCCCCAACATACCAAAACTAGCTGTCACTCCACCAGTAGTAGGAGATGTAAGAATTGATACATAGAATAACCGTTTATTTGATTGATAATCATATAAAGCAGAAGATATTTTAGCCATTTGCATTAAGCTCAAACTTCCTTCTTGCATGCGTGCTCCTCCGGAAGCACACACTAGAATAAGAGGTAAAAATTTATTGGTAGCATACTCGATCAAACGGGTGATTTTCTCGCCTACTACGGATCCCATACTACCCCCCATAAACTGAAAATCCATAACCCCAATTGCGATGGGAATCCCATTTAGTTGACCTGTACCTGTTTGAACAGCCTCCGTCAATCCTGTCTTTCTTTGATAAGAATCAATACGATTTTTATAAGGTTCCTCTTCTGAATGAAATTCAATGGGATCCAGAGAGACCATGTCGTCATCCATCGGATCCCAAGTACCTGGATCAACCGAAAGTTCGATTCTATCTGAACTACTCATTTTCAAATGATATCCGCATTGTTCACAAATATTCATTTTTGACTTCAAAATTTTCTTATAATTTAATCCATAACAATTTTCGCATTGAATCCACAAATGCCTGTATTTTTGAGTTACTTCGAGATCATTAGAACTTTCTCTTCTACTTCTAGTTAAATGACTACCATTCGGGCTAGTTTTTCTATTGGAACTCTCGCTTTCACTACTATTTCCACTTTCACCACAAATGTAAGTATAAATGTAACTGTCACTGTAATTTTCAATACTACTTAAAACGTGACTGTCGATACAAATTTGAGAATGAAGATAAGAATCAACGCAATTATTAATGTGATTATTCCAACTAGATTTAGTATCATGCATGGAACGATCATAATCGGGATCGTCCCTTTTCGATCCATTATTCATATAATTAGAATTACGAAAACTATAAAAAGACCTTTCTAGTTCACTCAGAAAAGAATGATCGTTGTCAATCTCCAAAATTTGATTTTCCATATCAAAATATATGGAATAACCGTGCCTATTACTATCCCTAACAAAAAAGGTGTCATCAGAGATGAAATTCCGAATGGCCCTGACGCCAACTAAATGATCAACATTACTGTAACTCGAACTCTCACTATCAC